ATATCTAATTTAGCTCTTTCATGCCTATTATAACTAGTTATTTTGGTTTTTTACTGGCTGCTTCAACTATAACCCCAGCTCTATTTATAGGTTTGAACAAGATACAACTTATTTGAAAAGAATGAAATTCAATAAACAATTTTAAAAAATCACAATCAAAGCCTCTCTGAATATTTCATTTCAGATTTCAGGTATCTTATTGTAAATTCCTGTTCATTGAGATTCACGAATAATTCAGATTAATATTTAGAGATAGATCTTACCTCTCTTTTTATTCCCTAAAACAAATTGAAATGATTGAAGTTTTTCTATTTGGAATCGTCTTAGGTCTAATCCCTATTACTTTAACAGGATTATTTGTAACTGCATATTTACAATACAGGCGCGGTGATCAGTTGGACCTTTGATTGAGTAACATTTTTTTTTTTGACCTCCTACAAAGAGGAGGTCAAATTTAAGTTGCAATTATACTTTGTTTTGTTAAGCTATTTCCTGGTAATTCAACATAACATAAACGGAATGGAATCACGCTCTGTAGGATTTGAACCTACGACATCGGGTTTTGGAGACCCGCGTTCTACCGAACTGAACTAAGAGCGCTTTCTTATATCCTATAACAGTAGATACGATTGTAAATAAAAAGATTTCAAAGGGTATTGCGTAAATAGAGTCTGTATAAATAAAAGATTATGTCCAATTTTATCCACAATGAATCCCTCGTAACTGTTCATAGGAGAAAGAATAGGTAGGGATGACAGGATTTGAACCCGTGACATTTTGTACCCAAAACAAACGCGCTACCAAGCTGCGCTACATCCCTTTTCAAAATTTTTGTACAGTGTCATTGTACAAAATTCATGTCCTGTTTTCCACATCATTCTTTTTTCCTCTAACTATAGATATATATATAGAATGTTCTTGTCATTTTTTTGTCGGCAAAATTTCATCCGCTGGATCTTTATAATATGCATTTTAGTTAGTAATTCCTAATTATAATTCAATTTATTGCAAAAACAAATGACCTTGAACTACAAGATTGGGTTATCTATGATCTATGTATTAGAATTTAGAATATCGAACTAGACTATATATGTATTACAATATACAATACAAATAAAGAATTACAAGAAAAAGGAAATATAAAATAAAAGAAGAAGGAGGATTTTCAATGCGAGATATAAAAACATATCTCTCCACGGCACCTGTGCTAACCACTCTATGGTTTGGGTCTTTAGCGGGTCTATTGATAGAAATTAATCGTTTATTTCCAGATGCCTTGTCATTCCCCTTTTTTTCATTTTTATTAAATTCTTTTATTGATATGTGAAGAAATGAAGAAGATTTTAGATTAATTCTACGTAACATGGCTCCAATTTCGCTCCCTTTTTCTTTTTGATTTAGGATAGGAAAGAAGAAAGAAAAAGTATATCGAACCTCAGTCAAGATAAAGTGAATCTACGATAGAATTTTGGGAAAAAGAAATGGAAAAGCGGATCCAGTCTAGGGATGGTTCGATGAAATTCTAATATATAAAGATATAGAAGAAAATACCGAGATTAGGATAGAAAGAATTCCTAGTTAGAAAAAATTGTATTACTTAATTATTACTAGATTCTGAATATTCTTCTATTAATGAACATGACTATCTTTCTTTATAGTTCTAGTAATTCCTAATAATTAGATTTTAGATTATAGTGCTTCGAAGTCATTCAAATTATTAGAATTTGAAAAAAGAATCTTTACAAATTACATTTAGAATTAGTAACTTTTATTAATATAGATTTTTTTGTTTTCTTTTTATTAATTATTTTATTTTATATATTTTATATTTGGTTTGGATAAAAAAAAATGAGAAGAGTTCTAAAATGAAATCGATCCAAAATGAAAAGGAGGTTCATGGCCAAGGGTAAAGATATAAGAATTATAGTGATTTTGGAATGTACCTGTTGTGTTAGAAAGGGTGTCAATAAAGAATCGACGGGTATTTCCAGATATATTACTCAAAAGAATCGACACAATACACCCAATCGATTAGAATTGAGAAAATTTTGTCTCTATTGTCAAAAGTATACAATTCACGGGGAAATAAAGAAATAGATGGAACAGAATACGCGTGTGATTTTTTCAAGGAGCGGGACTTAACATAACATATATAAAATACAAACCAAATCCTCTTTTGGTCGGATCTTCAATGAAGAATAAAAAAAAAAGAGAATTGTATTTTCTATATTATTTTATATATAAGGAATAAACAAACAAGGGATAAGCAAACCATGGATAAATCCAAACAACTTTTTCGTAAATCCAAGCGATCTTTTCGTAAACGTTTACCCCCAATTGGATCGGGGGATCGAATCGATTATAGAAACATGAGTTTAATTAGTCGATTTATTAGTGAACAAGGTAAAATCTTATCTAGACGGGTGAATAGGTTGACCTTGAAACAACAACGATTAATTACTATTGCTATAAAACAAGCTCGTATTTTATCTTCGTTACCTTTTCGTAATAATGAAAAACAATTTGATAGAGTGGAGTCGATCCCTAGAACTACTAGTCCTAGAACCAAAAAGAAATAGATATACTCTTCAAAACTCCAATCGGAACTCAAGCTCAGATTAATGTTTTGCTCGAAAAAACCTATAATCTAGAATCAAGATTGGATTCTTGTGTTATAAAAAAGAAAAAATGGGGAAGCAATCTTTTTTTTCTTGAAAGATGTTCGTTTATTCCTACTACTTAAATCTTCATTTATTTTTCTTCTATCTTCCCGGAGTCCATTCTCCGGGAAATTCTGTTTCAATCATTCTTGTTTCTTGTATAGTAGATTCTATTAAGATTCTTTTCTTCCTTTATTTGATTTTTATTTTTGATTGATTATTTTATTGAAAATCATATCAAAACAATTCTTATTTGATAGGGCTATTTGCGCAAGTATTTTACGATTCAAAAGCAATTGTCTCTTGTACAGATTGTGTATGAGTTCGCTATAACTATAGAATACCATTTTCTCGCGAGTTACTGCATTTATACGAGTTATCCACAAACGACGAAAATCTCTCTTTTTCCTGCTCCTATCTCGATGAGAGGAAACCAAAGCTCTCATTCTTTGTTGAGTAGTCGTTCGAGTAAGTCTTGAATGAGCCCCTATAAAGGTTGATGCAAATAAACGAATTTTTTTTCGACGTCTCCGAGCTGTATATCCTCGTTTAACTCTGGTCATTGAATCAAATGAAACTCTCTTGAATAACTAATTGATTTCTCTTCTTTCAGTCACCCTTTTTCTCCGGTCGATTAATAACAAAACGGATTATTCCGATATATAAACTATAAATTCCAATGGCTTTTGCTACTATGACCTTCCCGACCACGATTTTTTTCTTCCAGGTATCTCGAAAATGCTACTAAATAAAAAAGAATAGTGGGTTCCCTCGTTTCTATGGCAACTTCTGAAACGGTGAGGTCCTCTCTATACACCGGAGCCTCTTATTTCATTTAATCAAATTTTATTGTGAACTTGTATAGTTCACACTCTTTGGCTCTACCTATCTATTTTTCAATTATAATTCTTTTTTTAATTAGAATTAGAAAGTAATAGATAGTCCTTTTCACAAAAAAGCTATCCATACAGTGACGGCATTTAATTCTGAAAGTTGGCTGGGTAGCTAACCCTGTTAGTCCGTTTTTTCAAGAATAGGAGCATAACCTTTTTGCTTCTTATAAATTTATTTCCTCCGCTTAATGGATAACTTTTTGCTACCAATGGAGAATTTCTTCTCATTTCAAACGGAGTGATTGGATTTACACCAATAGAAACCATAAATTCCATAACATAAACATAATAGGTCGATGATAGATCTTAATTTTTAGATATTATAAAATAGTCAATTAAATGTCCGTCTTCCACTCTATCTATCCTTTTTATTGGTAGTGGTCGTAAATAATTTATTTTTTTCATTTCTTCAAACTCATGATCTGAACTAAACGAGTCGCACATACACCCTAGTACATGTTCCTCGACGCTGAGGACATCCTCGAAGAGCGGGAGATTTCGTGACATTTCTTATTGGCTGTCTTGCGTTTCTAATAAGTTGTTTAATGGTTGGCATGTCGTGTCTATAGAATCTCATTCTAGATAGAATAGAGCGGGTTGGCTTAGATCAATCTTAACCTGATGGTTGATGATTATGAATGATTTCTATTCAATATCAAATCACGTAAAATTCAAATTTGTAAATGAAATTCTATATTTATACGAAATCCTCAGCATTTTCATTTTCGACCGCTACAAGATCAACGATGCCATGAGCTTGGGCTTCTGTTGCTGACATAAAAACATCCCTTTCCATATCTTCGGATATAACCCATAAAGGGTTGCCTGTTCTTTGTACATAAACTTTTGTGAGGGTTTCGCGAAGCTTCAATAGTTCTTCTGCTTCCAGGATAAATTCCCCTGCCTGTGCCTCATAAAAAGAACTTGCAGGTTGGTGAATCATAACCCTGATGATATTGATATAACATCATGAACGGTTCTTCTATCTCTATCTTGCATGATTGAGTTTAAGTAAGGAGGAAGATAAAAAAAAATAGAATTAAACAACCGTACGGGCATCTTTTGTACATTGCATACGGCTCTGCAATGAAATTTATTTTTTGATAGAATTTCTTAATAGAACCCATCCGATCCAAATCGTTAAATGATCCATTTACCACCCTTCCTTTCGTAGTATAAAAAAAAATACTATGATGGTTCTGTTGCTTTATATATTTATCTCATCTGTGGTTTAGCAATCCCAAAGTTTCTTTTTGATACGATCCAAGAAGGAGAAAATTCTTTTTTTCCATTTTTTGACTCTTTTTATCATAACATAAAGATAAGAAAGAGACTTCTGGTGTGGAAGAAAAATGGTTTGTGACGCTGAAATTGACTCTTGACACATAAGATCAAATTAGGAATAACCCTTCTTTCATACTACTATCTCGATACAAAAATCTCATGT